TCGTATATCAGAAAAAGGAAAGATCCGTCAGGTTCAGGATTGATCTTTGATAAGAGGCCAGACCGCACCAGTATCAATCCATTTTATTCTATTTCTTCCAAGGCAGGGATTCAACAATCACTTAGCCAAAATCAAGTAACTATTCGTACGTTGTTGAAGAGGAATAAGGAATGCCAATCTTTTATAATTTTGTCAGCATCTAATTGTTTTCAAATGGGTCCATTCAACGATGTAAAATATTACAATGATGTAATAAAAAAAGAATCAATGAAAAGAGATAGTCTAATTCCAATTAGGAATTCCTTGGGACCTTTAGGATTAGGAAGAACCCCTCAAATTGCGCATTTTTATTCATTTTACCATTTAATAACTTATAATCAGATCTCGGGAACTAAATATTTACAACTTGACAATTTCAAACAGACTTTTCAAGTGCTTAAATATTATTTAATGGATGAAAATGGTAGGGTTTCTATTTATAATAATCCCGATCCGCGCGGTAACATCGTTTTGAATCCATTCAATTTGAATTGGAATTTTCTCCATCATAATTATTGTGAAGAAGCGTCTAGAATAATTAGCCTTGGGCAGTTTATTTGTGAAAATTTATGTATATCCAAAAACGGACCGCACTTAAAATCGGGTCAAGTTCTAATTGTTCAAATTGACTCTGTAGTAATAAGATCAGCTAAAGCTTATTTGGCCACTCCGGGAGCAACCGTTCATGGCCATTATGGAGAAATCCTTTACAAAGGAGATACATTAGTTACATTTATATATGAAAAATCGAGATCTAGGGATATAACGCAAGGTCTTCCAAAAGTGGAACAAGTGTTAGAAGTGCGTTCGATTGATTCAATATCGATGAACCTAGAAAAGAGAATGGAGGGTTGGAACAAGAGTATAACAAAAATTATTGGAATTCCTTGGAGATTCTTGATTGGTGCTGAGCTAACTATAGTGCAAGGGCGTATCTCTTTGGTTAATAAGATCCAAAAAGTTTATAGATCTCAGGGGGTGCAGATTCATAATCGACATATAGAAATTATTGTGCGTCAAATAACATCAAAAGTGTTGGTTTCAGAAGAGGGAATGTCTAATGTTTTTTCACCCGGAGAACTGATTGAATTGTTGCGGGCGGAACGAACAGGGCGCGCTTTGGAAGAAGCGATCTGTTACCGAGCTATCTTATTGGGAATAACGAAAGCATCTCTAAATACTCAAAGTTTTATATCCGAAGCAAGTTTTCAAGAAACTGCTCGAGTTTTAGCAAAAGCCGCTCTCCGGGGTCGTATCGATTGGTTGAAAGGTCTGAAAGAGAACGTTGTTCTAGGGGGGATGATACCCGTTGGTACGGGATTCAACGGATTAGTGCAACGTTCAAGGCAACATACCAACATTCCTTTGGAAACCAAAAACAATAAACTATTCGAGGCAGAAATGCGAGATATTTTGTTCCACCACAGAGAATTATTTGATTTTTTCATTTCAAGGAATTTACACGATACACTGAGACAATCATTTCGAGGGTTGAATGATTCCTAAGAGCTGATTCACCCCCTTTCTTTTTAGCTATTTGTATTTGCGGTCATTTTTTTTTTTTTTATTTGGTATATAGTAATAAAGATAATAAAATAACAAATAGAATAGAAAGAAATTAATATTAATGGTTTGAATCGTGTATCAATGGCCAATATCCGTTAGAGGTAGAAACGAAGGTTCCATCGGAACAATTATTTATTTCTATTTCAGGGCACCCCGTCTCTCTTTTTTTTTAATAAAAAGAAAGGAGGTGTGGATAAATAAATGACAAGAAGATATTGGAACATCCATTTGGAAGAAATGATGGAAGCAGGAGTTCATTTTGGTCATGGTACTAGTAAATGGAATCCTAGAATGGAACCTTATATCTCTTCAAAGCGTAAAGGTATTCATATTATAAATCTTATTAGAACTGCCCGTTTTTTATCAGAAGCTTGTGATTTAGTTTTTGATACAGCAAGTAGGGGAAAGCAATTCTTAATTGTTGGTACCAAAAATAAAGCAGCCGATTCAGTAGCACGGGCTGCAATAAGGGCCCGTTGTCATTATGTTAATAAAAAATGGCTAGGCGGTATGTTAACGAATTGGTATACTACGGAAACGATACTTCATAAGTTCAGGGACTTGAGAACGGAACAAAAGATGGGGAGACTCAATCGTCTTCCGAAAAGGGATTCAGCTATGTTGAAGAGACAATTATCTCACTTGCAAACATATCTGGGCGGGATCAAATATATGACTGGATTACCCGATATTGTAATAATCGTTGATCAGCAAGAAGAATATATGGCTCTTCGAGAATGTATGATTTTGGGAATTCCAACGATTTGTTTAATCGATACAAATTGTGACCCAGATCTCGCTGATATTTCGATCCCAGCAAATGATGACGCGATAGCTTCAATCCGATTAATTCTTAACAAATTAGTATTTGCAATTTGTGAGGGTCGTTCTAGTTATATACGAAATCCTTGATTCATATTAATAATGAATAATAAAATAAAAAAATTCTTTTGGGAACTCCATAGATTTATGAAATCGGTTATGATTCCTAAAAGAGATACAAGTAACTAGGGATATTATGTAATTAATTGGTATACAAATATATATAAGTCAACTAGGCAAGTCGAAAAAAGAGAAGGTTGAATCAAAATAATTCTTTTTAAAGTTCTATTTTTTTCAGAGGGCAATATGAATGTTCTATTATGTTATATCAACACACTAAAAGGCTTATACGATATATCCGGTGTGGAAGTCGGCCAACATTTCTATTGGAAAATAGGAGGTTTTCAAGTCCATGCCCAAGTAATTATTACTTCTTGGGTTGTAATTGCTATCTTATTAGGTTCAGCCATTATAGCTGTTCGTAATCCACAAACCATTCCTACTGACAGTCAGAATTTCTTCGAATATGTTCTTGAATTCATTCGAGATGTGAGCAAAACTCAGATTGGCGAAGAATACGGTCCATGGGTTCCCTTTATTGGAACTTTGTTTCTATTTATTTTTGTTTCGAATTGGTCGGGTGCTCTTTTACCTTGGAAAATCATACAGTTACCTCATGGGGAATTAGCCGCGCCTACAAATGATATAAATACTACTGTTGCTTTAGCTTTACTCACGTCAGTAGCATATTTCTATGCGGGTCTTAGTAAAAAAGGATTAGGTTATTTTGGTAAATACATTCAACCAACTCCAATCCTTTTACCCATTAATATTTTAGAAGATTTCACAAAACCCCTATCACTTAGTTTTCGACTTTTCGGAAATATATTAGCTGATGAATTAGTAGTTCTTGTTCTTGTTTCTTTAGTACCTTCAGTGGTTCCTATACCCGTCATGTTACTTGGATTATTTACAAGCGGTATTCAAGCTCTTATTTTTGCAACTTTAGCTGCGGCTTATATAGGCGAATCCATGGAGGGTCATCATTGACTAGTTTTCGAAATAGTCTTTTTTTGGTTTAAGCCTTACGCAATATATGTGCGTATCAAGGTAATCTGCTTAAGGAGCATAATATATAAAAATAAATAGATAAATTATATAAATATAAACTATATAAAGTATAGAAGTAATAGTCAAAAATAAGATATTAGCGGTATTAGGGAATTGCAACAAACAAAAGGGGAAGTAAAAAAAAGGAAAGAGATCGAAAAGATCTTTTTCCTAAAATTCCAGTTCGGTCTATTTATCCCCCCCCCCAATGAATACTATCTTTATATTGTTTTGTTCATTTAATTCCAATATCCAATATTATTAGATATTAGTAATCATAATCTGAATAATAATTAGGATTGTAATACTTATAGTATTATAGTGTGCTATTTTAAAAAAGATGCTATTGTTATATAGAAAAATTCCCATTCAAGTTGATTTCATCCAATTAAACGGTTGACCAAAAGAGAATTTTAATAAATAATAAATTACCTGAACTTAGATCAATCAAATACTTCTATTTCGATGCAACGATTCGATCTAACGAATTTGTCCATGTAGATTGATTGTACCTGCGTCGGCGAGTAAAAAAAGAAAAAATAAAGATTTACAATTCAAATTTATAAAAAAAAATGGATTGGTTAGGGGGGGCCGAACTAGATGTATGTACTCTAATTAGTATAAGACAACTCTTGTGAATGTTTCGAAGAATGATTCTATAATCCGATTGAATGTAAGATATGAATGGTTGATTTACGTTATCCAAGAAACACATGTATATGTAATATTAGATATTAATTAGTTATATATGTAATATCTAAGCGGCTCTATTACTGTGAATTTAGATAGGAATTCCAATGGAATCCCCTCCATTTCCTTTGTAGTTGTGAATTGAATATTAAATGAATAAAATAAAGTGACTATTGAATAAAGAGATTCAATCAAGAAAATAAGAAAAAACGAAAAATTCAAAAAGAATGGTATGGATTCAAAAAAATTCTGTGAATAAAAACTAAAAAAGAAATATCGAAGCCGTTCTGATGATTCAATAATAATATTATTACTTCAATTCCGAGTTCTTATTTCCTTCGACTGTATAGATCTTAGCGATGGAATAATTAAGTCATAATTTATTGGTTGATCGTATCATTAACTATTTACTTATTTTGGTGTGAGGAACTTATCATGAATCCACTGATTTCTGCCGCTTCCGTTATTGCTGCTGGGTTGGCCGTCGGGCTTGCTTCTATTGGACCTGGGGTTGGTCAAGGTACTGCTGCGGGCCAAGCTGTAGAAGGGATCGCGAGACAGCCCGAGGCGGAGGGAAAAATACGAGGTACTTTATTGCTTAGTCTGGCTTTTATGGAAGCTTTAACAATTTATGGACTGGTTGTAGCGTTAGCACTTTTATTTGCGAATCCCTTTGTTTAATCCGAAAAAAAAAAATACGTATTTTTTATTAGTTTATTTCCTTGGACTTACTGCTTTTTTTGAATTAGATTAGGATTTCACTCCTCCAATTA